TAAAAGGAATACTTTGATAATTGGTTTATATGGATCCTGCACGGTTGAAACCAAAAACGAAAATTATATTGCCAGAAATTTACAAGGTAGTATTTCCATTTCTTCAGCAGAAAATGAGTCCCCCTTGAACCCAGAATCGCTTTTCCTTGATACCGAACATAATGCATGAAAGGATCCTTGAAGACCCATAGAGTCTTCTGAAAAAAATTTCGGCACACTAGAAGATGTTCCATTTTTCCATAAAAATGTGTTCGCTCAAGAAAGACTCCAGAAAATGTTAATCGTAAATAAGAAGATTGTTTACGAAGAAAAATTAATACAAATTCGCATTCAGATACATAAGAATTATGTAAGACCCAAAAGAATCTTTTATTTTCTTTTGAAAATACGTAAATAGACTTGTTTGGAGCAATGAGACTATTCCAATTATAATATTCGTGGAGAAAGAACCGCAATAAATGCAAAGAGGGAACATCCCGGATCCAGGATTGAAGGATTTGGACCAAGATTTCCATATGTACGGGATGGGGTATTAGTATATCTGACAGATAATTTAAATGCAATAATTTATCCTCTAAAAAAGGAAATATTGAATGAATAGATTGTAAATTCTGAGATTTTGGTATTTCTTTTTCTTCAAGGGAAGATACTAATTGCAGCGAGAATGGAATTTCCACAATGATTGCAAAACCTTCTGATATCATCTGAGAAAAAAAAAAATGGGAATAAAAAGAATTGTTGTGCCGAAAAAATCGATTTTGGTAAGAATCATTAACCGAATAAATCAAAAAATTTTGTTGATACATTCGAATAATTAAACGTTTCACAAGTATTGAACTAGATTTATTGTCATAACCCAAAGATTTCAATTTCACGGATTCATAAAAAATCGAACTAGTTAAACCGCGATCATAAGCAAATACATAAATATACTCTTGAAAGAGAAGTGGATATAGAAAGTGTTGTTGCCGAGATCTATCTTTTTCTAAATATCGTTGTAATTCTTCCATTTACATTTCCACTTGAAGCAGAGGTAGGAGGCATTTCTTGGGTTATCAAATGACTGATACATAGTGCAATGTGGTCAAAGCAGGGTATTATGTATTCTATCTATAATATATTAATACTTCTTTATATATAGTATTATTATAGTAATAAAAACAAATATATACATACCTCGGAAACGGAAAAGGTAATCCAATCAACAGATCTTTTGACTCTCTTTTTCTATGGAGTTGGTTTGTCTTCGTTATAACTACAAGAGGATAAAAACCTTTATTTTTGCAACCCGATCGCTCTTTTGACTTTGGAATTCATTCTCTTTATCAGTATACTGTTTCTTTTACACACCCGTCTCTAATCCACAATAAAGAATAGTTAGGATTCATCAAAAAAAAAAGAAAAAGAATCAATGGCCTACTCACGGGAGAACCCACCCTTTCCCGCATGAGGCACTAATCTATTTTTAACGTCTAATTAGATCGGGTAAGGTAATTATTCAATTCAAATTAAGAAAGAACACAAGCTCGTTGCTTTTTGTTTTACCAGAATTGGAGCCATAGGGCTCTATCCATTTATTTACTAGTACTAGACCCAACCAACTGTAAATGTGAATTTGTTTTGTCCCCCTCCCCTTCCAAAAAATTTGGAACGATCCGGTAAGATAAACTCAAAGTTCCACTTTCATTTTAATATTATAAAAAATACATTTTTGATTTTTATTATATTTTATTATATTACGATATTACGACATGCTGCTTTTTCCATTCATTACCTTTGAGGATCAGTCGTGGTCTTATAGACTTTACCAATAGTCTGGACGAATTTGTTGCTTCATCCAAATGTGTAAAAGATCATAGTCGCACTTAAAAGCCGAATACTCTACCTTTGAGCTAGCAACCCGAATAACGAATAAAATAAATAAGATATGTAGATACGATCGAAATTTAAAATCAATTGAATTACACCGCGCGACCCATTAAAACATTGAACTAACAACAAATCTTTCTTTTGAATTTGTTGATCAATTAATCAATTATAAATTATCAATATAAAGACAAAATATAAAGACATATAAAGAAATATATATATATATATTAATGTAATATAAAGACATATAAAGAAATATATATATATATATTAATGTAATATAATTAATATAATGTACAGATCATAATGTACAGATCATATTAAATTAAAATACAATAGATTCCTAATAGAGACGCAAAAATTATGACAGACCAACTATTTTTTATCCATTTTTGGATTTGACTTAAGTTAAGTCAAATCCAACTTATCTTATATGACAGTAAACCCGGCAATACAAAACCATTATTTGACTGAAGTGAAAACCCAATACAATAAAAATATATATATATATATATTTTTTTATTGTATTATTGTATTGGGTAATGTCTTGGGGGGTATAAGAGTAATGTGGTCGGGGGGTCATAAAGATATTTATTTTTATTTACAATCAATTATAATTGTAAAATACACTATTGTCAATAGCAATGGTGAGAAACAAATCAAAAAGAAAGTAAATCAAATTAAGGATTTGTGGGGGGTTAGATTTGACTTAAGTTAACTAAGTTAACTTAAGTCAACTCCAACTTATCTTATATGACACCCGGTAATACAAACAACCCCATTATTAGACTGACCCAATACCCAATACAAAATAGAATTCTAAGATATATATATATATTGTATTTCTTTTTTATTTTAGAAATTGTATTTATTGTATTAGGTAATGTCTTGTTGGGTAATGTCTTGGGGGTATAAGAGTAATGTGGTCGGGGGGGTATGGGGGTATCTGCGGCCGCGGAGTCATAAAGATATTTATCTTTATTTACAATCAATTATAATTGTAAAATACACTATTGTCAATAGTTGTCAATAGCAATGAAAGCAATGAAAAAAAGGAAAAAACGAAGAGTAATGCGGCCGCAGAGTCATAGTCATAGGGGTAATGCGGCCGCGGAGTGACAAACACAAAGATATTTATCTTTATTTACAATCAATTATAATTGTAAAATACACTATTGTCAATAGCAATGAAAACAAATCAAAAATGAAATAAATCAAATTAAGGATTTGTGTTGGATTGGCACAACATAAAAAAGAAATTTTGATGAGAAAAAAATAAGATAAGGAAGAGATAAAGAAAAAATCTCGGGTTTATATGTTTATTCAATGAATAGAAGTACAATAAGCAAGATTAATCCCTTGTTTGCTGGTGGATTCCTATAACAAGAAAAAAGGAAATTGGAAATTTGAATTTTAGTATTTTAGTCAAATTTAGTATAAATAAGTATAAATAGAGCAAGAAAAAGGCAAATTTTAGATAAAAAATTGTAAGTAAATAATTACACAAAGATGGATATTATATTAATTACTTCCTTTTTTATTTTTCTTAATTTTGTTGTTGTTTTTTTTTCTTTTAATTTAATATTAAAAATTCAAATATTTAATAATTATAATTTAATTAACTTAAATTAACTCAAAGTTCTTTCTTTAAATCTTTAAATAATTCTGGCCTTCTTTAAAATGTCATAAACGGTTCCTGTTGGTTGAGCACCCCTTTCAAGGAAATATAGAATAACAGGAGCGTTTGAAAAAGTTTGATTCTTTATCGGATCATAAAAACCCACTTTTCGAAGATATCTTCCCTCTCTTCGGGATCGAACATAAATTGCAACGATTCGATAGATGACTCATTGGGATAGATGTACATAAACAATCCCCCCCCAGAAACGTATAGGAGGTTTTCTCCTCATACGGCTCGAGCTCGAGAAAAAAATGATTTGAATTTTTGTATATCTTCCTGTATATTTTCTGTACTGTTGTACTGTATATAATGTAAATATATAATGTCAAATAGTAAAACAAAATAATGAATTAGATTATGATTTGAGTCACTTTTTTGTTCTTCCTTACAAAAATTTCATTCGTACTCATAACTCAAGTTGGATGGATAATTCTGACAGAGTTCAAAGGTAAATCCTTAGACATTTATTGAGCCGTCTCTAACCTCTTTCGTTTGTCTCATCTCAATTCTATTTTTATTCTAAATTCTAATCCAATTTTTGAGACAATTGAAAATAGTGTTTCCTTGTTCCGGAATTCTTTATCTTTGTTTTGTGAAATCATTAGGTTTAGACATTACTTCGGTGATCCTTACTCTTTTTCAAAAGGACAGCAACATACCTTTTGTTTTTTGTTATTTCTTTCTATAGAAATAGAAATTGATTCTCCTGTGATCCACTTTTTTTTGATCAAAATCATTTTATCAATTCCGAAAAAAGTAAATTTTTCTTTTTTCGAACTTGTTTCGAATTTGAACCTTTCTATTTTATATATTGAGAATATATTTACAAAGTTGGTCTAACTTATTGATCGATTGGAACTAACCCTAGATTCTTCCCCTTGATAAATGAATCAATCCAATCTGCTCGAGCTCCATCATGTACTAAAAAACCTAAGACAAATTAGGTTCCGTTAGGAACAGAACAAACTATGTCGAGCCAAGAGCATCTTCATTCCCATAGAAAATGGTGGATGTCAAAATCCACAGCCGATCATGTCCTTCAAGTCGCACGTTGCTTTCTACCACATCGTTTCAAACGAAGTTTTACCATAACATTCCTCTAATTTAGAATTCAATTTCATTTCAAACTGCGATGGAATTGATTTAATATGTAATCATGAATAGTCATTGGCTCAAGCTCAACAGGCAGTATATAATAGTCCATACTTTCTACTTATGGATAGGATAGATAAGTATTGTATTTATACGTAGAAAATCCAGCAAGGATCTAATTTCTTTAACTTGATATTCTATCATATGCATACGAATGAAACAAATTTCTAAAAAAGACATTTGCTTAAGACTCATTTACATCCCCAACGGATTGTTCGGGACGATCAATCATGAATCATGAAGGATCCATTTTTCTATAACAAAAAACTATAAATCTCAAATCCTTTAATTTCATATATTTCCAATCCCGAAACAAAAGAAATTTTTAGTCAAATAAACTATTCCAATGACCCCCAAAAGTCGTAAGTTTCTAGATAATATCGATTTATCATACTTCTTCGAGTACCAACCAAGAGTTTCTAAAAAAATGTTTTAAAAAATCTCCGACTTCAACATCATGACTGGAGATATGTTTTCTAGTCATGACTAAACTGAATCTCTAATTCAATTACCAAGTCGACGCAATCACAACGAGTAGCTAAAAACTTTTAGCGGATATTTCATTCCCTAAGTAAGGTAAGGGGACACAAATTTTACCATGTCCCATTGATAATTCAATTGGTTTTATTTACAACAAAAAGGTAAATTAATAATCTAGTTTATCTGTTTTCATGAATATGGGACATAAAATTTCCCTAAATAACTAACAAACTTCAAAATGAATATGACACGATCATATTCTGAGTGTGAATGATAGACCCCAAATTTCTTCTTTTTTGAATTCAAAAAAATGACACCTGTACCTGTATTTGACACTTGATTGTGCTTGTGAGAAAGCAAACGAATTCTAAGAATTAAGAACAAAAGGTTGTTCTCTTTAAGATTTAAGATTTTTCTGTTTTATGTGGGATACAATATGATCCCATCTTTCGTTTCTGGCGTGGGACGGAAGGATTCGAACCTCCGAGTAACGGGACCAAAACCCGCTGCCTTACCACTTGGCCACGCCCCATTTTTCTGTTTTATGTGGGATACAATATGATCCCATCTTTCGTTTCTGGCGTGGGGCGGGAGGATTCGAACCTCCGAATAACGGGACCAAAACCCGCTGTCTTACCACTTGGTGCCACGCCCCGTTTCTGTTTGACACTAGTCAAGTGTAGTCTTAGTATTAGTTATTCGTCAACCCCCCCCCCCCCAAAAAAAAAATACAAATACATAATACATACATAATATATACATATATAATACATTTTTTTGTTTGTTGCTAGGATTCAACACATGTAAATTAGATATAGAATCAAAAAAATTCATTGATCATTACATAGAATTCAATTAAGATAATGTATGAAATGAAAATAGAATTCCTTGTAGTATTCTCATTTGAGCATTTGAGAATGGAAGGAAGGATTTTTGATTTGGGAGAGTTCAAAAAAAAGAAGGATTTTTTGACTTGCCTTTTTCTTTTTTTCCTTATAAAAATAACTTAACTCAATCAAAATAAAATTATCTAATCTACAAGAACGAAATCCTTGTTATGCTTAATATCTTTAGTTTAATCTGTATCTGTCTTAATTCTGTCCTTTATTCGAATAGTTTTTTCTTTGCCAAATTGCCTGAAGCTTATGCCGTTTTCAATCCAATCGTAGATGTTATGCCTGTCATACCTGTCCTCTTTTTTCTCTTAGCCTTTGTTTGGCAAGCTGCTGTAAGTTTTCGATGAAATCTTTAATACTTTGCCAAATCCATTCAAGATTTATTCAATAATAAAATTCTAAAAATGGATAAGATCGACTAAGTGTCTTACATTATAACTATAAACCCTCGATTCAAAAATGGAAATTCTTGTATATGTATATATCGAATAACCGCAGAGATGAATTTTTTCAGCTTATTTTCTCGTTCTAACCTTTCAGTGAACAAGTAGTTTATTAGGTCTAGGTCCCCTACAATACCTAATTGTCGATATGACAAGAAATTTTTTGTAAGGAAGGAATCAAAATCTTATTACAAAGAAATTCGTAAAAATCACTTTCTTTTCAAAAAACTTTCTTTTTTTGTTTTTCGAGTGTCATGTCAAATTAAACAAAAAATAGTATAAGTATATGTGTATAAGTATATGTGGTGAAAAGAAAAAATAGGTAATCTATTCCCTTTTTCGAAAAAGATCTTATCTTGGAGATTGTGTAATGCTTACTCTCAAACTCTTTGTTTACACAGTAGTGATATTCTTTGTTTCTCTGTTCATCTTCGGATTCTTATCTAATGATCCAGGACGTAATCCCGGACGTGAGGAATAAAAAAAAGAGATTTTTAGTTTTTCTTTGTTTTTTCTAATTTTTTCTTATTATTTTATCTATTCCATAGATTTACTTTACCTATGAACCTATGATAAAATGATCCAATTAAAATTGAAAAAATTCAAATCAAAGAATCGAAATTCCTTTCAAAGAATCGAAATTCCTTCGAAATCGAACAAGTCAAGTAATCAGAGCGAACGGAGAGAGAGGGATTCGAACCCTCGGTACAAATAACTCATACAACGGATTAGCAATCCGACACTTTAGTCCACTCAGCCATCTCTCCCAATTTAAATAAAATCAAAAATATTACAAATTTTAAATAAAGAAATAGAAAAAAATGAAAGATAAAGATTTGATTTATTAATTTATTTATTAAATAGATAAAAAATTTTTATTATAATATATTAATTTCATAGTATTCACATTTATTTTTATTTATTTTATTCATATTTATATAAATATATAGAATAGATATAGCACTTAGTACTTAATTAGTATTTAGTATTTATAATAATAATAATAAAATTAGAAAAAATACTAATATTTTCTACTAAATATTTTTGATTTTGTACGAAAGGTTTATTCCCCCGGCCGGGGCCTAGTGGCCTAGTTAAGTACTGGCCGGGCCAGTACCTCTGAAAATGATAGAAGTATCATTTTTCTTTATTTTAAATTATTTCTTTTCATTTTCAATTTCATTGATTTTTCTTTTCTGAGTTTCATTTCTTACTTAACTTTACTGGAACTGAATTACTGGAAAACTAAACTCAAAAATACTAAAAACTAAAATACAATTTCAATATTTTAATATTAATAATTAATAAATAAATCTAAGAAAATAATATAAAAAAATAATAATAATAATATAATAATATAAATAATATATAAATATTCTAAAATAGAAAAATAGAATCTAAATAAATATAGAATCTAAAATAAAATATAAAATGGAAAATAGAACATTAGAATAATAATAGAATATTCTATTATTATTATTTTGTATTTGATGTATTTGAAAATAACAAATACAAATAAAAATTTCAATTAAAAAAAAAAAAGAATCAGATACATGAAATTCATCTTTTTTGTCTAGCTTCAATTCTAGCCTCAATGACCCCTTCAACCCGCGAATGCCGGTAATCCAGAAAAAAAAGTAAAAGTATAACTTTATACTGATACTTGTTATTTAAATTTATGTATGTTATTTAGAAAAATAGAAAAATTTTGTGCTCTTCACCTTTTCATTTTAAGTTTTTAAGTCCCTGTCTAGTCTAGCAGGGCTAAAACTAAATATGTGTCAACGCTATAATTTTGATGCTATCTTGATTGCGTTTTACTCCTTTGTTCGACAAATAGTCCATTCATATACAATAATGTATACGTAGCGGGTATAGTTTAGCGGTAAAAGTGTGATTCGTTCTATTAACAACTTAAATAGTTAAGGGGTCTCTCTGTTTTTTTTTTCATACTCCGATCAAAAAACTTTATTTCTTAAAAAGGTTTAATCCTTTACCTCTCAATAGCATATTCTCAATAGCATATTTGAGGAAGAACATACATTCTCACGATTTATATCCAAAGTCCAATTAAAAATTTCATTTTCGAAATTTAAAAATTGAATAAGTATGTATATGGAGTCGTGAAACATAATTTTTAAACTGGATCAAGTCTTCCAATTGAATGAGTATGAATAAAGGATCTATGGATGAAGATACAAAAGTGTATTTCCAATCGTAACTAGATCTTCAATTTTGTTGTTGTAAAAGGGAAATTGAAGCCAAACAAGCTAGAGAGGGGCGGTTTTGGTTTACTGGAACCATCAGCATATTGTTTCAGCTCGGTGGAAACCAAATTCTTTTCCTCAGGATCCTGCGAGTGGAAATAGGGAACGAAGTAACTAGACTAAACGGATTTGGTATAATCCCTCTCCTCTAGAAGGATCATCTAGTAAGCGAGTAGTTTTGGATACATTCAGACCAGAAAGGCTGACATAGATGTTATGGATCTAATGTATTCTCTAGGAATACATCAATCTTCCATAAAGGAGCCGAATGAAATAAAAATTTCATGTTCGGTTTTGAATTAGAGACGTTAAAAATGATCAACCAACGTCGACTATAACCCCTAGCCTTCCAAGCTAACGATGCGGGTTCGATTCCCGCTACCCGCCCCATATTATGTATTATGTATTATACATACATGCACCATCCATTTAGATATGCATCCTTTTTTTATTCCCTAAAACATTTTACGGATAATCTTTTTTATCCGAACAAAAGAAAGAATACGAAAAAAAGAAAATGGGAATGAAAAGCGTCCATTGTCTAATGGATAGGACAGAGGTCTTCTAAACCTTTGGTATAGGTTCAAATCCTATTGGACGCAATTTATTTCCATCTATTTTTTAAATGGCTATACAAAGAAACCTTTTTTGAATCATTCGAATCACAACTATTTCTCAATGATGACTCTTGTACCTTGTACTAAGAATAGAATAAAAGTGAGAAATTTATGTTTGTTCTTGAAGTAAAAACAGTTCGATCTGTTCCTGAATAACTTCCTTCAAAAGGGATTCCGCTTGTTCGGTGAATGTCTTGGTAGAAGATAGAATTTCTTGAAATTCAGGTTTATTCTTTTTTAAGTAGGTACGTAATTGAACGAGAAATTTCTTTACCTGTCCAACCTCTAACGGATCAAGATATCCATTCGCCCCGGTATAAATAGTAGCTATCTGTTCTTCCACCGCGAGAGGGTCTGATTGGGATTGTTTAAGCAACTCGCGTAATCGTTGACCTCTTGCCAATTGATTCTGAGTAGCTTTATCGAGATCAGAAGCGAATTGCGCAAAGGCTTCTAACTCCGCGAATTGCGCTAGTTCCAATTTTGATTTGCCGGCTACTTGTTTCATGGCTTTAATTTGAGCTGCGGATCCTACTCTGGAAACGGAAATACCCACATTAATAGCAGGTCGGATTCCAGCATTGAATAGATCGGC